TTTTTTTCAATACTATTTGCATTTCTATTTAGATTGAAAAGAAGTAATTGGTTTGGTCTAAACCAAGGTTTCAATTTATAGGCCTGATGAAATAAGACAAACTCTGGGAAGAACCAACCTTCTAGATTTGAGATAGAATAATTTAGCATTTCCTCGTTCATACCCATCCAATCCAAAACAACCTTGTGGAATTTTGATCGATTGTCTGGAAGCCTAAAATAACCAATTTCAGAATATGCATCTTGCCTAGATATTTTCAAATAGTTATTAGTTTCTCGTTGAATAGTTGGATTCCTATTGGAATCGATCGTGATACAGGACTCAATATCCACTTTTTTTCTACGATAACGAGACAAACTTTTCAAACGCAAATATTTGCGATTTACCACTTTTTCCACAGCTAGCATATCCACAGAATTATAGATAGGGGTGGTTTTCAGAATATCATAAAGTGGGTCCTTGTGCGTGTTCCAAGAAAGGTCTCGGTTCTTATTTCCTTGAAAGGTAAATCCATCCATTTTTTCCTTGCATTTTTCGGAGTTAAGAAATTTATCTGCTAAAAGATCATATCGATAAGATTTTTGCAAATTTTCTTTTTGATTCGCTAATTTAGGTACTTCCCATTTTTTTTTTGAATCACTTACTTGGTCTGTTTCATATGAATTCCATTTGCTTAATTTTTCCTTTTTATCTGTACAAGACTGATGGGAAGTATTTCGCCATTTTTCAGCCATTAATCTAGACCATCTGATCGACGATAAATTGTATGGAGAATAGCCTCTTAACCAGTTTTTCCATTGATTTTTTTTAGAATTCCTAAGTTTCTTAGGATCTAATTTGAATTTAGAATGAACCAGTCCTTGTTTTTCCAAAGAATCCTTTATTTCGGGCTTAAGAAACAAGGAGATTCCGTCATATTGAAGGACAGATCTTAATTTATGCAAATTACTAACTTCCATCTGGGTTAATTGGTAAAATACATAGGCTTGTGACACGCAGGATAAGTCAAAAAAATTATGTAAATGGCTTTTCATATGCCTAATGTTATCTAAGGACTTTTTAAAGGAAATAGGGTTTTTCTTTTTTTTATTCATTTTATTACTATTCATTTTATTACTATTAATTAGGTCTAGGGATTTCTCAATCCTGTTTTTTGTTAACCTAAGACGAGTCTGAATAGCAAAATATGAACTATTTAAAATAAATTTCCATACCCCTGATAGTTTCCATTCAGTGCTAGATAAAAATAAAAATCTATGCCGAGATATTAGTGCAATGAGAAATTTCAAATAAAGGGGAAATTTCGAAATGAATCGAAGAGTTCTTCTTTTTACTATTTTCCATTTGGCTAAGATTTGAGCATTAAATGTTTTGTTAGCACTAGTATCATTTTTCCTTTTCTTGTTTTTAATTCTTTCTATTTGATTTCGAATAGTCCCTATTCGCTCAGTCAGATCTTTGATTTTTTTTTCTGTCAATGAAGAATTTGTCAAACCCGGCGATCCTGTTTGACTAAAAGATTGGTTAATTAGTAGATTGCTAATTATGGAATCTTTTTCTTCTGGAATTTCCTGCGATTCAGAAATTTCTACTTCTCTTAATTGAATTGGGTTTTCTTTTGAAAGTTTTGCAAGTCTTTTTTTTTTTCCTTTGAAATAGTTCTTTTTCATTTTTCCAACTCTTTTTCCCAATTGTTTCAAAACTGGTTTCCAAAAGGAAGGTCGTTTTTCGGCAAAACCGAAAGGATGTTTAGTTTCTAGGCCAAAAACCGTTAGAAAAAAAAACTCCTCTTTTTCTTGAGAAGATCTTAATTTGCGGTTGTGCCAAGGTTTCGGACGGAAAGGAAATACTATTCTGATCTGAAGACCTTCTATGAACCACTCTGGAGGCAATTCTGTTTCTGATAACGGAACGCCGTTGTAAGTACATATAATATGAATCTCGCTCTTCCATTCCCGAAAATCGTCAGACCACTCAGGAACTTGGGATAGGCAGATGCGACCAAGATTTTTCGCAATTATAAATGAAGGTAATAGAATATATTTTCGAAAAATCGATTGAATTAGTAACAAACAAGCTCTTATTCCTTGCGCATAGGGATGGAAATTATCCCAAGCCTCTGCTATCTTGATTCGCGCCCCCTCCTCGGAGATCTGCCGCTCTTGTTCGTCTTCGATTTCTATTCTATTTTCTTCTCTTTTTGTTTGTTCGTTTATAGACTCTACAATTTGGAATGCTTCTCCTTTCCGCACCCTATTTCTAATAGAGGATTGAATTAATTCAAACATATTAGATGGTAAAGAAAAGAGAATGGATTTTTTGATTCGAGAAATAAAAAGCGGAGAATGCGCATTTCCCTGAAACACTTTCCAAACCCCTACCTTTCGCCTTTGCGCCCGCACGGACCCCTTTATTATATCTCGATCAAAGTCTGGCTGTTCTACATAGCGGGTCGTAGTCAGCTCTTCGATTTGATCGGGATCATCTTTATCTTCTTTGATAGCCTTAAAAACCACGACCTCTTTGGCTTCTCTGGAACGAATTTCAAAATCTTCTGGCAATTCTTCATCAAGTTCTTGCTGTTCGAATTCGGTGATTAACTTGTATTCCCACTTAGGGAGTTTTTTACTTATCTCGTTTATTTGATTTTGCCTTCTGTTTCGCCTTTCACTACTAGCATCAGCTCGTAATATGGCTCTTTTTGCAAAAACCAGTATACGTTCTTTGTCTTCCTTTTCTAATTTTTCCTTGGTTTTGATCCATCTTGCTAACTGTTCTTCTTCCGTTTTTTTTGGTTTTTCCTCTTTTACCTCTATCTTATCCTTATTTTGCTTTTGCTTATAATAAAATTTATCTAGCAATCGAAGCAGAGCCCAGGAAAAACCTAGATTCTTATAATTAAAGCCAAAGCCAATATCCTTCAAAATAGAAATTTTGCTTATTTTATACTCTATCTTTGGAAGAATCGTTGCTAAACGACCTAGACGCCAATAGGTAGGGTGATGAACACCGAAGCGAAAATTATAAAAGCTAGCACCTTTTAAGTCCTTCAAAATGTAATCATACGTATAAGGAAACACCAAATTACCGAGGTGTTTGAGCATTTTCCACTCCCGTGTACTCATACTCATTTTCCACTCCCATGTACGCGGTGGGGTCAATAGAGCCCCCCTGATGCCCAATATATCCCGCCGTATATGTGCCCCGGTAACAAGCCCCATCCAAGTCATACAAGCCGTTCCGTGAGTCAGGATCAAAAAGCGACAAGTACCAGCGCCGAGAGAAATAGACTTTTCCATGAACTTTTCAGTGGGCCATAATTTTTTATTTTTTTTCTTTATCTTTATCTTTTCCTCCAGCTCGTTGATCCTATCTTTAGCATACGTTATATCGCAAAAACAAAACGCTTCTTCTTCTATGTCCAAAATTTCTCCGGGGTTGTCGCTGTACCCAACGAGGAATTGCTGGATTCTATTTATCCCAAAATTTTGGATAAATTTTTTTTTCACAATGTTCTTTGGACTTGCATTTTGTTCTATTTTTTTTCGACACGGTCCCCTTAAAAAGGGGTCGTAGATTTTCGGCAAGTATTTGTTTGTTGAATCATCATTACACAGCCGAGTTCTTGTTTCGAGGCTATTTACAAAACTAGATTTTGTTTCTAGCGATTTTATTCGATTTAGAAATTCCTTTTTTGCTTTTTTTTCCTTTTTTTTGTTCCGAGAAACCCAAGAAGCGTGTAGGTCCACCGCGGGCAAGGGTATCATTTCTTCTAAATGACGCCTTAGCAAGTGCAATATAAAGCTGTCCATCTTTCTTTGTAGCCTTTCCCTGAAAATTGATACACTTGGGGGAAATGCAAAAGAAATTCTTTCGTTTCCATCACTTACACAGTTAGAACAAAAAGAGTTTCCCATTTCATCTCGGACAGCTTGCTCAAATTTATCATTTTTGATGTAGCGAAGGGGTCGATTCCACTGATTGGAATCGAAAAGAAGAGTGACAAGATTTTTTTCAAAGAAAAAAAGGTCCTTCTTGGCCGGTTTCTTCGGAAGAATTCTGGAATTTTCGTCATTGTCACTCCTATTCGCTCGAATTTTTTCCGTTTCATCGATTTTTTTCGAATCATCCGCCCTTTCTTCCAAAAAAAGGGAAGAAGAAGGATCTTCTTCATCGGCTGTTTCTATTTCTACATCTATTTCTTCCTTTTTCGTTGAGGGTTTGATCGGGAAGGAGATTCTGCTTACTGAGTAGGCACAGTTTGTAACTAAAAGAATACTAAAGATTCCAGCCATATACTTTCTACATTTTGCAACAACGTAGCGGATGAACTTATGCGATCTAATAGACTGATTTTCTCGTATCCAGACTAATCCAGACCCGAGGAACTTCCAGAAAAAAAGATAAACCGTTACCCAACCAAGCAACCAGCCTCCAAAACTACTTGTTAGAAATAACATCTTTTTATTGCACCGAAACATGTAGACATTAACTAATCTAAATAGTACGGAACTGGGAAAAAAGAAATGGTTTAGACAAGGATAAATGAGATTATTCAGAAAGAGATAATGAATCTTCCAATTACGAATAGATCCTCGGTTATCTGATCCATACCCAAAGAAGTTTTTGTGATTGCAGAAATGCAACAAAAGATATGATAGAGATAGCACGGTTATTGTATTCGATTGACCTAAGGCCAAATGGAGCGGTGCATAATAGATCGAAACAAACATGATGAGCTGTCCCAAAATAAAACCCGTTGTTGCTGCGGTCTTCTTTTCGATGGCTTCTTCCCTAACCCGGGCTTGGATAAGAAATAAGAAGGAGGGCCCCATTGCCCAACTACTTAGAAGTCCGTAATAAAAACCGACGACAACGACCGAATTGAGTATCTTGATACATACAGGTACTAAATGGAGTGATAGAAAAGCCCAGAAATCTAGAGTCATAATTGAATTCTCCCTTTTGTATTTTGGTTTAAAAGATTAGATACAAAGAGTATCTAGATCTTCAGTAAATTTATGCAATTGTGGATTAGATCTTATATTCTCTATACTATATATATTCAATCGTGGAATCATGAATAGTCATTGGTTCAGTTGTACATAACCGTCGTAATCTAGATCTTATATTCTCTATATATATTCAATCGTGGAATCATGATTTGTTTAAAAGATTAGATACAAAGCCTGACAGTATCTAGATCTTCAGTAAATTTATGCAATTGTGGATTAGATCTTATATTCTCTATATATATTCAATCGTGGAATCATGAATAGTCATTGGTTCAGTTGTACATAACCGTCGTAATCTAGTTCAATCGTGGAATCATGAATAGTCATTGGTTCAGTTGTACATAGCCGTCGTAATCTAGATCTTATATTATCTATGTATGTCTAACTTCTATAATAGCATGCACTTTCAAGGTGCCCTGGTGGTGAAATGGTAGACACGCGAGACTCAAAATCTCGTGCTAAACAGCGTGGAGGTTCGAGTCCTCTTCAGGGCATAATAGAATATTGAGAATGCTCATTGAATGAGCAATTCAATAAGAGAGCTCGGGTCGAATCGGTATTGATATACCGACTCGATCCGAGCTCTTGGAATTGGAATAAGTTTGGCAGCGGATCACGAAACCTTGGTGATCTTCTCTATCTAATGAAGGGAGAGTCTGCTTTAAAATCGTCCGCGCTGCACCCACCCCCGAGTAGATGCTTCAACAGGAATCACACAAGGGTAGATTCGAAACCTCTGATAAAATGACCCCACGCCACCCAGCGGATAAAGGACATTCCATAGTCCAGGGATTGGCGGCTGACCACATTCAGTGACTTTGGCACTGGACGTTCGCAAAACGGGTACTATCGAGTCGGGTCAATTATGGAATTGACGCTTGTTGGCATTCCACCCTCCCTTCTCCTTTCAGGGCCTATCCGAAAGAGAATCCAGTACTTCTTTCATTTCATCCGGGAAAAGCCATCTTTTTCTTAACAATGTCTTTGTCATTTGATCCAATAGCGTTCCGTTAGATAGGAAGAGAGTTGATAAATACTGATAACTCTCGGATAAAGTATTAGAACGGAAAGATCCTTTAGATAATGCACTATTGGTTCTAATGGTTCTAAGCCATCTCTGACGATTAATCAACAATGCAAAGTGCTTTTCTTGTTTCTTCTTGATAAACCAGCGTTGATGGAGAGATGTAGGAAGAGCTGTTTGGGAAGTAAGAAGCCCCTTTGACATCTCCTCATCTGCAAATAATTCTCGATGTGAAAACACAGAGCCGGGGGGCTGATCTTTGAATAGGAAAAAGAGCGGATCTGCAGGGTCCCAAAGGAATTGGCTTATTTGAAAAAAAAGGCCTTGTTCTTTGGAAGATCTATCTCGTGTCTGGAACTGCATGGTTCGACTCTGCAAGAACTCCGAATCATTCTCTTGAAGCTCATCCTCTTGATCATAAAGGATCCGCTTGCCCCGAAATGCCCTGGACCAATCGGTCCAATCAAATAGAAAGCCCCAAGGGCTCCATATTTTAGGAGACCAAACTATGTGATTGAATAAATCCTCCTCTATCTGGTGCGGGTCAGGGGCTCCTTCTCCCTCCCCTTCTTCAAACCCCGATTCGTAGAGAAATCTCTTTTGCATCATATCTAAGGGATTCCTCGGTTCGGGCCGAAGAAGCAATGGAACTCGATCATTATCAAACGGACTGCAATCTTTTTCTATCCGTGAAAGAGAGCCTTCTATTGCTAATAGACCATGAACTAGATCCGACTCATTCTCAATGAGTCCGTAAGAAGTGATGCCATTTTTTTCATCGGGTTCGGGCAGAGACCAAAGATCTTGAGCGACTGATCCGGCAGAACAACTCAAAAGATAAAGAAGTAGCGTTAATTTCTTTATGCTCGTTCCAAGTTGCGAGTACCACTTGTACAAATACGAATCCCCTTCCTTACATAAGTTCTTTTTCAGATAGATAGATATAGGATCTATGGGGCAATTACTTAGAAGTACATTTTGTGCTACAGCCCTTCCTATCTGATAGAAAAGGATCCCATGATCCTGAACCGATCTTACCTGGGATCGCAAATCCCAAGTTTGTCTATGAAGGGCGGATCTAATTGTATTCGTGTCTATAAGGGATTTTTTCTGGGTAATACTAATCGACAGTACCTCGTTACTAAGTGCTACAAGATCTCGTGCATTGGAACCCATGGTTATGGACCCGAATCCGTTAGGACGTAAGATTTTCTTTTCCAAGTGAAATCCCCTCGTATAGGAAAGCATGAAAAAGTGCTTTCGTTGATGTGGAATAAGAAGCCTTCGTATCTTAATGCATGTATTTAATTTATTTGGGGCTATTAGAGCGGGATCCACTTGTTGAGGAAGATGAGTCGAAGCAATAACAAGAATATTTCTATTGGAGCATCCTTCAGATAGATGGTTCACTAATAGACCAAGGGATAAGTAATTCGACTCATTCACATCCAGATCATGAATGTTTGGAATCCATATTATGCAGGGAGACATCGCTTTTGCTAATTCGAGTTGAAGAGTGGGGCCTAGTTCCGGCATCCTATCCATATCCATAGTTAGCGCATTTAGCCCTTCCAGCTCCGTATCAAGGTCAAGATCCATCTCGTCACTAGCATCAATCGCGTCACTAGCAGCGTCACTAGCATCAATCTCGTCACTACCACCAACCTTTATTTCATAAAAATCTTCATCTTCGTCGTCATCCTGATCCATAACTTTTGGCTTGTTATCATTTAGAAATACCGTAATGAAAGGAAGATAGGAATTTGTAGCTAAGTATTTGACCAAATAGGAACGTCCAGTTCCTAGAGAACCTATCACTAAAATTCCCCTTGAGGGGGATAAAGCTAAGCGGAGCGAAAAGGGTTTTCGCTGAGATGGGCAGTGCAAAGGAGTAGTCCCACACGAAGTTTGGGAATAAGCGATTGTCTGATAATGAGCAAGGAATACCCGCCTTTCTGCTAAACAGGATGGGTTGAATTCATAATTCAATAGATCCTTTTTATGAATATCAACCAAGTTTCGTAAGTAAATTGCTCCCGGTTCTTCAATCATTTGATAACCAGAGTCATTCTTTGATAAACGATCACTATGAGTTAGACTCCATAGAATTTGATCAATCCTTTGTTCTGTCGTTAAGGCGGAGAACTGAACCAAGAATTCTCTTTCTTCATCATAAATCGAATCACTGTTCGCGACCCAGGATTCTATTTTATCATCAATCCAAACCCCGTTCCAGTTTTTTCTTTTTCTTATCAATGCATAGATCTCTTTACTTGTATGACTTAGATGTCTTGTATTTCTCGAAAAAGTGATTCGATTGATGGGATTCGGTATGAGATCGATGAGATTGATATTCCAATATTTCTTCTTAGAACGGAATTGTTCCAGAGCAACTAGAAAGAGATTCTTTAACCAGAAAGAATTTGGTTCAGATGTAGGATACCTAGCCAGAAGTTTTCGCAACTCAATCATAGATGATTCCATCATCAAAGATTGGACCTTTTCGAACTCTGTCTGTAACTCACTAGAGGCCCGGGAAACTAAGACAAGCTGAGTCCAAATGAGATATCCAGCAACAACAAGAAGGAAAAGGATTGCATAGAAGAACTCCCAAAGATTTGGCGATCTCAGATGTGCCGATATCAATGGTGACTCATTATTTCGATGAATAATTCCTTCGGACAGAAGAACATTATGTAAACACTTACTCCAAATATCACTTATCAGATTAAGACGCGCTTTTTTCCGAAAAATTCGCCATGATCTACCCAATCTAGGCCTAATATTCCGAAAGATGAATACCAATTTTCGACTGTTCCTTCGTATTATGGATACCCATTTTTGACTATTACGTAGTATTGTGAATAGTTCTGGAAAAGTCTCTGAAATCGTCAATAGGTCTGGAAAAGTATCTACAAAAGTATCTACAAATATCCAGTACCCTGTCAAGAACCATGGCATATATGTTTGGAATAGATTCGATTTTGAGAGAATGGAAAGAGCCCTTCGTTGAAAGGTTCTATACATCTGCCCTTTCTCAACGCGTTTATTTAGACAAGGACGCCGTTTTTTCCTCTTTTTGCACGGTAAATCTTTCTCATAACACGGAGTGAGAATCAAACCCGTGTTTGAATTGAGATACTGATGCAAGTTCTTCTCTTCTGAATCCGATAGATTCCTAGCTGAAAGAGGTTGACAATAAGTTCTTTCAAAATGGACTCTTTGTCCCTCTGTTAAAGGGGTTCCAGAAATGTCTGCGATCGAGGTAGTTCTAAAACGGACGAAGGGATCGTATCGACTTGGAAAATGGAAAGATTTGTACAAGTTATACGTTTCGTCACCACTTTGTGAAAAATCGTTAGATATGAATATGTTAGATACCTGTGACTCGATTGGTGAAATAGTCTCTCTCCCCCCAAAAGCATGTTCGACGCGCAAAGAAAATATTTGGTTGCGAATGAACAAGATATTAAGGAATTGTCCATATGTAAAATCAGAATTATGGATACGTGCCTTTTCCACAGAAAAGGGGAATCTTGTGTTAGAATAGAAGCAGAAGTGATGTGGATTATTCAAGAATCGAAGTCGATTTGCTTTATAAAAAGAAGATATCAATGAACTTCGATGAAATGTTTTCACGGGATTCAGCCAATTGTCTTGATTGTGGAATATCATTGAGAAATAGGAATCCGCCTTATCAAAGGATTTCCCGCGATTTTTTCTTGAGTCAATCATCCACTTTGGTATCTTATTGAACAAAAAGGGTGCTATTTTTCCTCCATTGACCAAGAATTTCGATTTTCGGGAAGTATCGGGATCGTCCAATAAAAATGGAAGACCTATCGATTCTAACAACTGATTGCAGAGTTGATCATCCGGACCTTTCCACCCATATAGATCGATCTCGGACCTATGAATGGGGATATTCCCAAAACTCACACAGAAAAGGGGCAGTGAGTCA